GTAGAATTTGGAGCATTCCAAAAACTTGGGGATCCAACTACAAGGAGACAGGTAATCTGATAAACATTGATCTGATATGGTATCTTTCGCTTCTATTGGATTTTTTTTGATTTCACTTTCTACATAGATTACCAGATCAATTTTGCTGGATTTAAATCGCCCTTTTCTTTGACTCTTGTCTTTATCTGGGAGATGCTCCCAAATGAACAGGTGTGGAAGCTATAATTGTAAACCACGATCGAATTTATGGAAGCATTGGTTTATACATTCCTCTTAGTCTCGACTCTAGGAATCATTTTTTTCGCTATCTTTTTTCGAGAACCGCCTAAGGTTCCGACTAAAAAATGATTTTTGATTATCTCAATTATAGTTAAAGTATAATGTTACTTTATAAATACTAATGAATTAATGCATTAAAGTCAAGTAATGAGCCGCCCAACACGGGCGGCTCATTACTTGACTTCAATTAGTCCCCATGTTCTTCAAATGGATCTCTTAGTTGTTGAGAGGGTTGCCCAAAAGCGGTATATAAGGCGTACCCGGTAAAACTTACAAGTAAACCAGATATAAAGATGGCGACTAGGGTTGCTATTTCCATTATTATAAAATTTCAAGACCACAATGGATCTATGATAAGATCGGTTATTTACAACGGTATGATTTACAAAGTCAATAAAATTCAATCAATGCAATAGGATTTATGGCTACACAAACCGTTGAGAATAATTCGAGATCTGGTCCAAGACCAAGACAGACTGGTCTAGGAAGTTTATTGAAACCGTTGAATTCGGAATATGGTAAAGTAGCGCCCGGATGGGGAACTACCCCGTTGATGGGTGTCGCAATGGCTCTCTTCGCGGTATTCCTATCTATTATTTTGGAGATTTATAACTCTTCCGTTTTACTGGATGGAATTTCAATGAATTAGGTTCATAGGAATTGCGAAGTACTGTCTTTTCAATCCAAAGTGAATCACTTAGGACTAGGATTTTTAGGTCATTCCGGCAGTTTGACCGTGAAATTCCTTTGTTTCGGTATTTCCGGAATATGAGTGTGTGACTTGTTATAATTGATCCTATTGATAGTACAGAGAATGGGTCTGTCATCTTGAGAGAGATGGGTTTTGCCTCGTCGGATATTCATTCTAGTATCTGGAGCACGGAATATATGGAATGAAATAGATCAAGAAAAGAAATATTTAAACTATGATTCATACCTACTATTCAGTCAGACCTCGCGACCGGACTCAAAAAATTTCAAAGATTTATTTTCTAATTTCTAATTATTCTTAAATTTTTTGTTTGCTTATTTTGACCAACGGACAAATGTTTCTATGGATTTAGAGTCATTTCATCTATTCATTGAATAAGTGATGATCAAAAGGTTTTTACTCAGATAACCCTTGGGCTTAGCTTAGGGACTTTATTCAATCATCGTGGTTCTAGTATGAATCTTAGGTTTCAATCGAATCATAGGGTCTCAACAAGAGAATTCCTAGCAATTAGAAACAAAAAGAAATCCACATTATACAAAAAATTAAAATTGAGAGACCGAGAAAATTCAAGAGGCCCGTAATGATCAACATAAAAACGAATGAAATGAGCTGACTTGATATTTTGGCATTGTCATCACTAAAGAAGAGCTTCGGTTTTTTTTGCACTTCGTCGTATTTTCAGAGAAGGTTGGATGGAGTACTAAGAAGAAGTTTCAAATTTCCTATTACATATCCGTTGCAACCAGTATTGGGGTGTTTTTGCTTGAGCTGTACGAGATGAAAGTCTCATATACGGTTCTCAGAGGGGGAGTTCCCTTGGTTTACCTATCTCAATAAAGTATATGATTGGTTCGAAGAGCGTCTCGAAATTCAGGCGATTGCAGATGATATAACTAGTAAATATGTTCCTCCACATGTCAACATATTTTATTGTCTAGGAGGAATTACGCTTACTTGTTTTTTAGTACAAGTAGCTACGGGGTTTGCCATGACTTTTTACTATCGTCCAACCGTTACCGAGGCTTTTACCTCGGTTCAATACATAATGACTGAAGCTAACTTTGGTTGGTTAATCCGATCAGTTCATCGATGGTCAGCAAGTATGATGGTCCTAATGATGATCCTGCACGTATTTCGTGTCTATCTCACCGGTGGGTTTAAAAAACCCCGCGAATTGACTTGGGTTACAGGTGTGGTTCTGGCTGTATTGACCGCATCTTTTGGTGTAACTGGTTATTCCTTACCTCGGGACCAAATTGGTTATTGGGCAGTCAAAATCGTGACAGGCGTACCCGACGCTATTCCTGTAATCGGATCGCCCCTGGTCGAGTTATTACGTGGAAGTGCTAGTGTGGGTCAATCTACTTTGACTCGTTTTTATAGTTTACACACTTTTGTATTACCTCTTCTTACTGCCGTATTTATGTTAATGCACTTCCTAATGATACGTAAGCAAGGTATTTCTGGCCCTTTATAGAGAAGGCGGATCATAGATATTTGTAATCA